CTAATATATGTAGAATAGTATATAGAATAATGTATAGATTTATACATTATACTTATAATTATAAAAAATTGGATTATCAAAATAAATTTTCTAAGTAATTAGAAATTCGAAAGAAATATCAAATTCCTAAATGAATGTCGAATTCTAAATTAATAAATAAATGGATTTTTGATTTTAGTTTTGTTATTATAGGGTCGGGGTCTGTTCGCCCTAAGGAAAAAAAGAAAAAAAAAAAGAATCGAACGTTCGAGTATTCCAAATTATATCAAAAAATGATAGAAGAGGGGGCATATAAAATAGATATATATGTAGTATATATCTGTGTATATTGAATTGCGAATACAGAGATAATAGAATCATTTCTGATTCGACCAAATCTGGGTATCTGATATAGATGAAAGAAAATCAATCAAACAAATAGAAGGAAACTTTTTTCAATATGGGAATAGGTATCTAATAAATTCAACAGTTCTGGCATAATATAAATGAAAAAAAAAAATATACTAATGAGATTCCAATCTCAAAGAAAAAGGGGGGATATGGCGAAATTGGTAGACGCTACGGACTTAATTGGATTGAGCCTTGGTATGGAAACTTACCAAGTGAAAACTTTCAAATTCAGAGAAACCCAGGAATTCATAATGGGCAATCCTGAGCCAAATCCTGCTTTCCGAAAACAAAGAAAAGTTCAGAAAGCGAGAATAAAAAAAGGATAGGTGCAGAGACTCAATGGAAGATGTTCTAACAAATGGAGTTGACGACATTTCCTTTCATAGTAAGAAAGGAATCCGTCTATCAAAATTCCGGAAAGGATCAAGGAATTTCACTGGATTGATTAATGAAGACTCCAAACTTCTATTTGTAAATTTTCTATCATAAATCAGAAATGAAAGATGTGAATAAAATCAATTACAAGTTGAAGAAAAAATGGAATATTCATTGATCAAATCATTCACTCCATCATAGTCTGATAGTTCTTTTGAAGAACTGATTAATCAGACGAGAATAAAGATAGAGTCCCATTCTACATGTCAATACCGACACCAATGAAATTTTTAGTAAGAGGAAAATCCGTCGACTTTAGAAATCGTGAGGGTTCAAGTCCCTCTATCCCCAAAAGCCCATTTAATTCTCTAATTATTTATCCTATACCTTCTTTTTTAAATTCGTTATGCGTCTTATTCAGTCTATTCTTTCCCAGAAGGATCTGAGTGGAATTTTGCTTTTTCTTATCATATTATCATAATCACAAGTCTGGTTGAAATTTGTAGTTGAATATATATGACACATGTAGAGTTTTGTTTATATATGATAAACGTATAAATGAACATCTTATCTTTGAGTAAGGGATCCTCATATGAAAAATTAACAATACATAATTATTACTACTACTGAAATTGACAAAGTTTTATTTTTTTCGTCTTTTTTTTTAGTTGACATAGACTCAAGTAATTTCATAAAATGAGGATGATGCGTCAAGAATGGTCGGGATAGCTCAGTTGGTAGAGCAGAGGACTGAAAATCCTCGTGTCACCAGTTCAAATCTGGTTCCCGGCACATGATTCATTTGTATAAGTATCTATTCCCAAAATTCATTAAAATAAAATGAATATGGGAATAGATACTTATTTATTAGTGGTCTAGATCATCATACATATTTATTTGGGTGTCCGGAGCTCTTTCGAGATGAATAAAGAATAGATCGATATTCTATGTATATAAACTCTGTAAATGACTGATTCGATTTTGTTTCGCTTTTTTCTGCGCTTCAAAAAGAATGTTCATATTTCAATAATATTCAAACAAATGGTTAAATTAGTTGGTTGAAAGACCAAAAAGTTTAATCTAGGGGAGTTCAGAGGTGGGAATAGTCAAAATTCATCTCAGATACATTACAAATAGAATCCGGCCCATTTCTTAGTATTTTCTTTGGTATTTCTATTTTCTTGATTTCTTTGATCGTACTTTTTTTCGTAACCAGATAGAAAATTGATGTTGATGTGCATCTTACATAGTTAATGATGCAGAACTTTTTCATTTCATCCTATTGGCTTGACTCATCCGAAATAAGTATCGTTCAATTTTTAGGATCTCAATGAATCCTGTCTTATTTATGAATTTTGTTATATATCCTACCCATAATAAGAATAAGAGAGGAATGAGACCTCAATTATTCTGTCTGGTTTAACTTCAATTACTTTGTCTAATCTATAAGAGAATGTACAAATATTCAAGGAATGTCTGGGGTTGTAGAAGTGCGGATTACTTTTTTATTTTTATAATTTAGTGAGCATCTTGTATTTCATAAAAATTGGGGGCTATATAATCTTTACGCAAAGGCCATCCTATCCAACTTTCGGGCATTAAAATACGTTTAAGACGCGGATGATTATCATAAGAGATTCCTAACATATCATAAGATTCCCTTTCTTGAAAATCCGCACTTTTCCAAACCCAGAAAATAGAAGGAATTCTGGGATTTTTCCTTGGGGCAAAGACT